GTATGAACGGAGGAATAAAGAAAATTTTATACTCAAATTGGAATTTGCAGCAGATATAACTGGAAAGGAATTGAGAAATTTAACTTAACTTCGACTTTTAGAGTTTTGTATAGAATAGCAAAACAAAAAGTGATTCAATTTAGAATATCATTATTATGATATTCAATATTTCACTATGATTGAATATCAGTAAACTAAAAGGATTCGGGATTTTATCTGTTTAATGAGATAAAGAACCAATAATCAAAAACAATAAAAATATTAAGGTGGATTTTTTGAGCACTTAGTCTTTTTCGTGGATTTCATTTCATTGTTCAGTTCAAAAGGTTTGTGAGATATATTTTTATCTATTTTTTTAATAGACTTCGTATCCTATAATCATATCATAATATAATCATATCATATAATATAATAAAATAGAATATAATAAAATAAAATAGACTTCGTATCATATAATCATATAATATAATAAAATAGAATATAATAAAATAGAATATAATAAAATAGAATAATATGTAAAATAGAATAATATGTTATATGTTGTTATATGTTTGAAAATATGTTTGAAATACATAAAAAAATATGTTTGAAGTGCATAAAAAGGTCTCTGAACTATACGCAAATATAACTATAGTTATTTATATATCTTTCCTTTTATTTCAGTAGGAAAAGACAATAAAGACAATTCAGTAGGAAAATTTTCGATTCAAATCCAAGAATTTTTCACGCATTCCCAGTCAATGGTTCAAGGTTCCAATTTGTCCAGAATTTTGGCTTTTGTGACTGAAAATTGACATTTGTTTTTTCATTTCAATAGAAAGTGGAAAATTTTGGATAATGTATGTTTTGAGATACTATATAAAATTAATCGAAGAGATAGATCCAAAAAAGGAAAGATTTCTTTTATTTTATATATTTTCTATTTTAGGAAAGGGATTAAGATTAAGAAAAATAGGATTCAAGATACAAGTACAAAAAAAAAAAGTTTGGTGCTCCTAGAAGGGGGGGATATTTTCGTCTATTTTGTAGCGCTTGGGCGGCATGGCCGAGTGGTAAGGCGGGGGACTGCAAATCCTTTTTCCCCAGTTCAAATCCGGGTGTCGCCTGATCAACAAAAGACGCGAAATACTTTATTGCCGTTGATATAACTTATCGAATTTGCTCCCAACAGAAACAAAACACGTGGGGTAAAAATACTCTTGATATTTCCTTGATTCTAAACATCAAAATAAAGTGTTCTAAATTCTTGGCTCTAGGATTCAAGGAAAATTTATAGTAGTGAAAGGGAATCGGTAAATCTTGATAGAATAGACCTTCTACTATTAATGTAATGCCTACTGACTGGGTCTTGAATTAAATTAGCTAGCGGAGCAAAGAATCTAATTAGTACTCGTCGAAAAGGCGGAAGTTACTTTGTATACAAACTTATAAAAGTTCCTGAGTACTCAGGAATTCAATCAATAGAATAGCGATTGAATGGATAATTGGCTTTTACTTAATACATATCCACATATCCTTATATATATATATATAATATATATTACATATATAATTCTAATATTTCTCTTTTTATTTTTATATAAGATATAAAAATATAGAAAATAAAGTAATTTTGACATTTTCTATTTTTCTTATTTTTATATTTTTATATATTTTTATATTTTATATAAAGTGATAAAGTGATATTTTATTTTATATAAAATAAAAGAAAAATAATATAAAGGAAAAATAACATATATAGCAAATAAATAAAATAGATCAAATGGAAAAGGGATATTAAAAAAAAAATAGGGATATGTAATAGATAGTGATCTATTTTGATTCTATTTTGATTCTATATTTTTCTATTTTTTGACTTAATGAAGTGCAACAAAAGAAAGAATAGGTCTTATTATTCTTACATCTTAGTAACATTTTCTTGACACTTCCAGAAGTGCCGTTGCGTATTTTGTTTGTCCTTAATGTTTTTCGATTCTACTAGCAATCATATAAGAACTTCTTATAATTAATAATCTTATAATTAATAATTAATTGTATTTTTTGGATTGTTTCATTAATGGTATTGGACAGAATCCTTTTTTTTGACTCCGCGCTAGCGATTCCACTATTATTAGTAAACAATAATTATTAATTAATAATGCTGGAAAAATTCTTTCATATTCATAGAAATAGGGGACATAATTCACATGGATATAATAAGTATCGCTTGGGCTGCTTTAATGGTAGTCTTTACATTTTCCCTTTCACTCGTAGTATGGGGCAGAAGTGGTCTCTAAGGGTACTAGGAATTGAGTTAAAAAATTAAACCAATTCTTTTCTAGATCGTTTTGTTTTGCATTTTGCAAAGACTTTTTTTTCATTTAACTATTTAAATTGAATTCAATTTCTAATTCAATTTCTAAATTTAGAAATTGAATTAGAAATATCCAATTCTATTGGACTCAATTTAGAAATTGAATTAGAAATATCCAATTCTATTGGATTCGAATGGAGTAATATATTCTATGAATAATACGCTTTGAATCATAATCAACTCAAACAAATATTTCAATGATTCCCGTGCTCATATTTCTAAATATTTCTAAAGTAATCCTATTTCGAAAGTAAAAGGAATATAAATGATAGGAAATTTATTTCAACCGAATTCTTCCTAAATTTTTTAGTTCGATAAACAGGCTCTTACCAGAATTTTATATAGACAATTTTATATAGACAATGAGGAAAAGTGTAATCCTTTTTTTTTTCCTTTTTTATTTGTTTTTGTTTGACTTTTTTTTTTCCTGTTCAAAGAGAAAAGAGAAGAAAGGGAGAAAAGAGAAGAAAGGAGTTCTTTTATTAGTTATTAAATTTATTTTATTAGTTATTTATTTTATTAGTTATTAAATAATTATTTAATTCAAATTAAGTGGATTTTCTTTTTTTTTCTATGAGAAATAAGATAAGATAGACATATTTATTCTCCAACGAGATACTAGGTATAATAAGATATTTTCTTGGACAAGTCACAAACAAGCACGTAGTGCTGAGTTTAGTGTTTTATTATTTTAAAAATTGGATTTACGTTATACTTCATTCTTCATTGATTTATTTCATATCATGATTCAAAGGTTAAAAATCCGCGAGGTTTACTAATCCTTCTTTTCGCTGAACTTTGAAAAAGTTTTTATAGAACTCATTTCTTTGGATGACCTATTAATTGCTCAATCGATTACTTTTTTTTTTTTAGAATGTTAAAAAAAGATTTCTCGATTTTATTTTATTAATATTTTATTTTATTAATATATGTCTAGACTATTATTATTTTTTCCTTTCAGTGATTTTCATTTTATTCTTTCGGTAAATGTCGGGATTCATATTAAAAATAATCAGAAATCGAACAATTAGAATCGTAAGGATGGGTTTTCGATTATTTCAGATTAATTGGAATCAACACAAAACAAATCAAATAGATTAGATGCAAAAAGAAATAGAATTGGGATTAGATATAGATAATTGATATTTCGATAGATGAATAGGAAGATGACATTCTAGATTGATCGATATTAAGCCTATATTATCTTTATTATAACTTTATATACTGGAATAACATACTGGAATAACAATATACTGGAATAACAAAAAAATCTACTAGAATAACAAAATGAGATCCGATAGTATGGTAGATCTTTCTTTCTACCATACTATCGGATCTCATAGAATACTACTGAGTCTAGTTCGCTCTTTTTAGCTAAGATGCGAAATTGGAATCCTTTTCATTTTTTTTCTGCAATCATTGATAAGAAGTAAGAAGTCAAGTTTCATTCAAATCAATCACTTTGACTAACAGTTTTTACGTAAATTATAAGTAAAAAGGCAGTAGGAACTAGAATGAACAATGCAGTAGCAATAAATGCGAGAATATTTACTTCCATAATCTCATCCTTTCTTTTTTCTTTACGTCGCAATAACTCGGGATTTAATCCCATAGAGATGATAAAGCTTTCACCTATAAATTGGATGAATTCCATGTTGATCATGTCGAATCGGATCAATATCATGAATAACAATATCTGAGCTATCAAATCGATTCATCGTCGAAAATTGAATAGTATAACATAGAAAGATTGTTTATCTATATCAAATCAAAAAATGGAGTTCGGCTCTAATCGATAATTTCTTTTCTTGACTCTTTACGTTATTTTGATTTATATTTTGATTTATACTTGATTTTTCTTTATTCTTCTTTTCCATTCTTTTCTATTCTAGCAAACTATCGCCTTTCTTGTACAATCGTCTGCCGAAGTATCATCTAACCGCCTTTACCTTTACATTTACACTTACATTGGTTCCAAACAAACCTAACAAACCCAAACAAATAATGGAAGCCGAAATAAGAAAAGGGGGGGGGGGTAAGTTCTAAACTCTTTTGTTTTTTAATGATCTAATCTTATTGGCTTATTGGAAGACAAAAAAGTGTGATAAAGACAAACTCAGTATCAGTATCAGTACGATATTTCTTGGAATCCGGAATATGGCGGGAATGAAATTCTCCTATTTGTCACCCTTTTACAGAAAACTACAGCAAACGGAAATTTTACAGAAACCGGGAAGTATGGGTTGAGGTATTTTTTATTGGATTTGGATCCGTCGGGACTGACGGGGCTCGAACCCGCAGCTTCCGCCTTGACAGGGCGGTGCTCTGACCAATTGAACTACAATCCCAGGGAAATGAAATAAAGTGTACAGGATACATATTCTTATGATTTCACTATGATTTCACTCAAACCCTTTACTATTTTAACTATTTTAATTTCCGATTCGAATCGCCTCCTTGAACTAGAGACGCAAGTGGTATATTGCTATCCACATGGATATATACTTTATTGATAACGGCACGGATTACTAGTTCTCTTTTCATTATTTCAAATCAAAATCGCTCGATCATTAGCAAGATCAGAATTTGTGTGAAAAAAATGGAACAAATCAAATAAATAACAGGGAGAGATATATCAGAAATTTTGACTTTTTTCCATATCAGGCATTTCGAGAGAACAAAGGGGTTATATCATTTCATTGCGGATCAGTGAATTATTGGGCCGAGCTGGATTTGAACCAGCGAAGACATATTGCCAACGAATTTACAGTCCGTCCCCATTGACCGCTCGGGCATCGACCCAGGAAGAATCAATTCCAGACTTTTCAATATTCAAAATCCATGATCAACTTCCTTTCGTAATACCCTACCCCCAGGGGAAGTCGAATCCCCGCTGCCTCCTTGAAAGAGAGATGTCCTGAACCACTAGACGATGGGGGCACATTTGCCCGACCGTCAACACGCTATGCTCATAGTATGAACAGTTTTTTGAAATTGTCAATATAACAAAACCATATGACCAGATTCAAAAGATCTTTCCCGGATTCCGTAGAATTTTGAAATTCGTCATTTATATTAATTATTAATGATTTATTCATTATAATCGCCATTATCCAGTAATTTTCGATTAATTATGATTAATTAGGATTAATTATATTATTAATTATTAATTATATTATTTAATTATTATAGTATTATATAAGAATAGTATTATATAAGAATAGTATTATATAAGAATCATATAAGATTATTTTAAAATTATATAAATATAATCCATTATTACCACTCTTATTATTTATTTTATGATTATTATTATTGATATATTTATATAATAAAATAAATAATAAGAATCTAAATAATATATAAATATAAATAAAATAATATATAAATAAATAATATATAAATAATAAGAATCTAAATAATGATAGAAAATCCAAATAGAAATCGAAATAGAGAGATAGAATGGAAGAATAGAAAAAATAGGAAGGATCCTTTCCTTTGGTCTGCCAGAAAGCCATAAAAGTCAATCCCATTTCTTCCACTTTCATTCATTGATTCACCCAGTGTTAATGTTAAGAGTTAATGTTAAGATAGATAGACATATCTCTATCTCATGCTAAACCAGTAAATTAACAAATGATAAATATGGAAATCCAGGTAAGGAGATCAACAAATTATCAATTTTTTTTCTAAGAATTTTGTTCAGGGGACAAATCGAATCTCTTCATCCGTGATTCGATAAAATATCTTGGATCTATGTTGAAGTGGTAAGTACATGTATCGATCAAATGGATTTTTTGTTAGGATGGGAGTCAATTCAATTAGGTTTGGCCTTGAAACAATTCATTGCATTGATATTCATCAAAGCATTGATATTCATCAAATTGCTATTTATCAAATTCAATAAACCATTTTTTTTTTACCTATATTTTATTTACTAATTTAGCCTATACTCTACTCATCCGGTAAATCAAATTCATCGTTTATGACAAAGCTACTATGAATCTACATCTACTCCATATACTTAATTATATTTAGATTTATTCTAATCTATTTCATATATTTAATCTATTTCATTTACTATATTTACTTTATTTACTTTACTTTTACTTTTTACTTTACTTTTACTTTCCATAGATTTGATTTCTAATCAACATAGATATATCCTATCAGGATAATGGCTGATTCAGGAATTGAATCAAAGAGGCCCTTTTAACTCAGTGGTAGAGTAATGCTATGGTAAGGCGTAAGTCATCGGTTCAAATCCGATAAGGGGCTTTACCTCTTTTTTCATTTTTTTTGATAAAACTCAAGCGCTAGTATCTAGTATTTGTATTTGCAAGGAGAATAGAAATATTGTTGATATTTGGAATAATTTGTAATAAAAAAAAGTTAAGAAATTCTATATTCTATATCATTCTATATTCTATATCTATAATTCTATCTAGAATAGAATTCTATCTAGAATGTCTATAATATCTATAATATCTATAATATCTATCTATAATATCTATAATATCTATAATATCTATAATTAATATATCTATAATTCATTCTAATCTATACTATAATATCTATAATATCTATAATATCTATAATTAATTCTAAATATCTATAATTAATTCTAAAATTCAATTGTTAAAATCAAATTCAAATTTCAATCAAATTTCAAATGAAATTATAGTAATTATAAATTATATATAAATTCTAAAATTATATATAAATTAAAATATAAAATTATTACATTAGAAAAAATAATATAAATTCGAAAAGTATTTTATTATATTTATTATATATTATATTTATTATATTAATTATTCTATTAAGTTAGTATATTAAATTTATATTAATATATTAAATTTATATTAAATAATAAATAATACTATAATAAATAATAATATAAAATAATATAATATATAAAATAATAGAATAAGTTAATGATAAGTTTGAATGATAAGTTGACTCTTAAATCTCCAAATTTTTCTATTTTCTATTATTCTAATCTAATCAATTATAAAGATTCAATTAGAAATTAATAAAAGATTCAATTAGAAATTAATAAAAGAAAAGTAAGTGGACCTAACCCATTGAGTCATTACTATATCCACTATTCTGATATTCAAATTCGATATAGATGAAATTCGAAC